ACCTGATTAATTGCTCTTTGTTGTTCAAAATAAAGGGTTTCATTTTTGTAATTTTCTAATTGTTCCAAACTAGAAGAAGTAGCATTAATCAAATTGGCTTTTTCTCGTTCTATCTCAGAGTATCCGTTCATTCGATACTCATCTGCTTCCATTTCTACTTTCCGTAAACGAGCCCGGGCTCTTTCGAGCTGTTCAATGGCCCCTCTACGTAATTCTTCCGAATTTCGAATAGTACTTAAAATCCTCTGTTTTCGATTATCTAATAAATCATTTAATGAAAGTAGATTATCTTACCATTAATTTCACAACTTCCATGATCTCTTCCCGAACCAAACATGAATCTTTCGATTCATTTGGCTCTCACGCTCAATTTTTAATTTTATGGACATTCCCGTATCTTTTTTTAATATAATGAGCCTATCCTCTCTATTTCTGTTTGTATTCAAACATATCAAAACCGATACAAGAACAGAATATTAGGAGGACTCTTCCGACCAGACAAAAAATCTATAATTGTCAGCAAAGTTGTTTCTTTATTTGTTCTTTATTTCATTGAAAATAGATATTTCTATATTATAGAAAATTTGATTTCCTTTTTTATTCAAATCCAAAAATTCCCCCTTTTTATACATAACATAGGTTGCCGATTCGGCATTGGATAATATAATAAAGGGCAAGGCGCCCTTTCTTTATTCTAATAAATGGTTCAAATCATTTTATCGATATGAGTGTTCTATATCGGAAAAATTATAAACTATTCTTTTTAAAACCATTTCGTTATTAACGTAGTGGTAGAAAGAGTACCATGTTGTGCCCGGACTTCAAACAGTTTAGCTTTAACCATGTTAATGGTCTCACATTATTGGTTGGTTGATAGAGAATCAAAGTGAACTTACCAATGAATAACGAAATGCTATGGTTCTTACATATGATTTATGAATTTACTCAGAAGGAATTCGTCGAGATTATGCACTTTTTTCCTATTTATCCTATAAAAATTTGAAATTTTGAAATATAGAATAACATAAATAAAGTGCAGTCGGTTAGATCCAACCTATTCGTGAAATATACAACTCGCACACACTCCCTTTCCAAAAAAAATCAATACACCAAGCACTACACTTAGATTTATTGGATTTGTTGCTAAAATATCGGTATTAAACCCGAAACTCCCGGCGGATGGCCAGTGGCCTAAGGAAACGAAAGAATCGGTTACATTTTTCATATGCTCTCCTCTTATAGATAGGACTAAGAAAGAACAGAGTTCTTTTTGTATGACTTGACTCGCCCTTTTTTTTATCGATTTCTTTTTCTTAATTTCCCTTTTTTTTAATGTTAATGGGAGTAGATTAAATCTATTTATTGAATTTGAGATTGAGAATTCAAAAATTTCTTATTTTTTTTGAAGTATCCGATAAGATACTTATTAAGTTAGGTCCTGGGTCTCGTATCAATTGCAAAATATCTCCTTTGTGCAAACACTTCCTAAAAGAAAAAGAAAAATTCCATCGTACTAAACTAAGGACGGGAAGGAAGAAAGCGAGTGAATCCACAAATTCCTCATCCTCAAATCACTCCTTCCCGGGGTATTGTCGCAACAAATACATAATTGTAGGAATAAAGTATTGATATAATTCACAGAAGCAAATGGCAACGAGTTAATAAAATAAGAAAAAAATGGGTAACGTACTTTTTTACATTTTCATTCTAGGATTAAATTAAACAAAAGGATTCGCAAATAAAAGCGCTAATGCCACGACCAGTCCATAAATTGTTAAAGCTTCCATAAAAGCTAGACTAAGTAATAAAGTACCTCGTATTTTTCCTTCTGCTTCTGGTTGTCTCGCAATACCTTCTACGGCTTGGCCTGCAGCAGTACCTTGACCAACTCCAGGTCCAATAGAAGCAAGCCCTACGGCCAATCCAGCAGCAATAACGGAAGCGGCAGAAATCAGTGGATTCATGATGATAGGTTCCTCGCACCAAAAAAAAATGGTTAATGATACAATCAACCAATGAATTATTACTTATTTGATTTGATCACAAAAATCTATTGAGTCGAAGTAACTAAAACTTCGAATAAAATAAAAAAAATAATGAAATTAATATAGAAATATAGATAGAGATAACCCCTATATAACTAGTATATATCTAATATCACATATACATTTGTTTCTTTCATAACGTAAACCACCCGCATTTTCTTTTTATATTGAATCGGATTCTAGAAGAATTCTTCGAAAAATATACAGGGGCTGTGGCTGGCCTTATAAACATTCCATATATCTAGTGGTGACCCCCACTAACTCATCCGCCATTTCGTAATATCGTCTATCTTTCCTCCTACAACTCTAGTCGTATATATATATGTATTTATATCTATTATGTTCCTCAACTAAGAACCAATCTTGAACTATGCATTGCCTTAATTGGGATAAGCTTAAAAATAAAGACTATTTCGAAAACTAATCAATGATGACCCTCCATGGATTCCCCTATATAAGCCGCGGCTAAAGTTGCAAAAATAAGAGCTTGAATACCGCTTGTAAATAATCCAAGAAACATAACAGGTATAGGAACTACTAAAGGTACTAAAGAAACAAGAACAACAACTACTAATTCATCAGCTAATATATTCCCGAAAAGTCGAAAACTAAGAGATAAAGGTTTTGTGAAATCTTCTAGTATGTTAATTGGTAAAAGTATTGGAGTTGGTTGAATGTATTTTCCGAAATAACCCAATCCTTTTTTGGTAAGACCCGCATAAAAATATGCTACTGACGTGAGTAAAGCTAAAGCAACAGTAGTATTTATATCATTTGTAGGGGCGGCTAGCTCCCCATGAGGTAACTGTATGATTTTCCAAGGTAAAAGGGCACCTGACCAATTCGAAACAAAAATAAATAGGAACATAGTTCCAATAAAGGGAACCCAAGGGCCATATTCTTCTCCAATCTGAGTTTTGCTCAAGTCTCGAATAAATTCAAGGACATATTCGAAGAAATTCTGACCGTCGGTCGGAATGGTTTGTGGATTCCGAACGGATATGATGACTGAACCTAATAAGATAGCAATTACGACCCAAGAAGTGATAAGTACTTGGGCATGAATTTGTAAACCTCCTATTTGCCAATATAAATGTTGGCCTACTTCTACACCTGATATATCGTATAACCCTTTGAGTGTTTTAATGGAACATGGTATAACATTCATATTGTCCTCTGACAGAAATCGAACTGAAAAAAAGAATTATTTTGATTCAACCATCTCTTTCTCGACTCATCTACTTTCATCATTAATCATATAGTTAGGATACCAAGAAATCACATAACATAATATCAATATCCCATTTTATCTCTTTTAAAAAATGAAAGACAAGAATAGTAACCGATCCAATAAATCAAAATAATTAACTAATCTAATTATTATTATTCTTAATCATAACATAATCAACGACTTCTTATATAGCTAGAACGGCCCTCACAAATTGCGGATACCAATTTGTTAAGAATCAATCGGATTGAAGCTATAGCGTCATCGTTGGCTGGAATCGAAATATCTGCGAGATCTGGGTCACAATTTGTATCGATTAAACAAATAGTCGGAATTCCCAAAATGACACATTCTCGAAGAGCTGTATATTCTTCTTGCTGATCAACGATTATTACAATATCGGGCAATTCAGTCATATATTTGATCCCGCCCAGATATGTTTGCAAAGTAGATAATTTTCTCTTCAACATTGCTGCATCTCTTTTAGAGAGACGGTTGAGTTTCCCCATCTTTTGTTCTGCTCTTAAGTCTCTGAACTTATGAAGTCTCGTTTCCGTAGTGGACCAATTCGTTAACATACCGCCGAGCCATTTTCTATTAACATAATGACATCGAGCCCTTATTGCAGCTGATGCTACTAAATCCGCTGCTTTATTTTTGGTACCAACAATTAAGAAGTTTTTTCCTCGACTTGCTGCATCAAAAACTAAATCGCAGGCTTCCGATAAAAAACGAGCAGTTCTAGTGAGATTTATAATATGAATACCTTTACGCTTTGCAGAGATGTAAGGGGCCATTCTAGGATTCCATTTCTTAGTACCATGACCAAAATGAACTCCTGCTTCCATCATCTCTTCCAAATGGATGTTCCAATATCTTCTTGTCATCTTTCCCACGCTTTCTTTTTTTTTTTAACAAATAAACAAATAAAAAATTGTTCCTACGGAACCTTCTGCCGGGATTGACCGTTGATACACAGCCCAAACCATTCATTTTTTTTTTATTACTTAACTGAATTTCTTCATTTTATTTAGTACCCAATATTTTATTTAGTACCCAATCAATAACTAGTAAAGTAAAAAGAAAAATATCTCCTTAAGAATTATGAATTCGCTTAAATGATTTTTCTGGTGTGTCATAGAAATTGCTTGGGGCGCAAGAACAAAAAAATTCTCTATGGTGTAACAAAATATCTCTCATTTCCAACTCGAATAGATTTTTCTTTTTTATTTCCAAATGAATGTCTTGCCTTGAACGGTGCACTAATTTTTTGAATCCAGTACCGACAGGGATAATCCCCCCCAAAACAACATTTTCTTTCAGACCCTTCAACCAATCAATACGACCCCGTAGAGCAGCTTTTGCCAAAACTCTAGCAGTTTCTTGAAAACTTGCTTCGGATATGAAACTTTGAGTATTCAGAGATGCCCTCGTTATTCCCAATAAAATTGCCCGATAACAGATTGCTTCGTCTAAAGCACGCCCTGCTCGTTCCGCTCGCAACAATCCGATTAGTTCTCCAGGTAAAAAAACATTAGACATTCCATCTTCTGAAACTAACACTTTTGATGTTACTTGCCGTACAATAATCTCTATATGTCTATTATGGATCTGTACCCCCTGGGATCGATAAACCTTTTGGATCTTATTAACCAAAGAGATACGACTTTGGACTATGGTTAGCTCAGCTCCAATTAAGAATCCCCAAGGAATTCCAAGAACTCTTGGTATACGCTCGTTCCAACCTTCAACTCTCCTTTCAAGGTTCATCGATATTGAACCAATCGAGCGCACTTCTAAGATTTGTTCCACTTTTGGAAGACCTTGCGTTATGTCACCAGATCGGGATTTTTCATATATAAATGTAACTAATGTATCTCCTTCAGAAAGGGTTTCTCCATAATGTCCATGAACAGTCGCTCCTGGAGTGGCCAAATAAGGCTTAGCTGATCTTATAATTAAAGAGTCAACATGAACAATTAGAATTTGACCAGATTTTTTTATGTGTGGTCCATATTTAAATATGGATATATTTTCACAAATAAATTGTCCAATGCTAATTATTGTGGATGTCTCTTCACAATAATTGTAATGTAGAAAGCACCAATTCAAATGGGATGGATTCAAAATGATGTTATTCGATGGACTGGGATTATAAATCCTCCTATTTTCATCTATTAAACAGTATTTAAGTACTTCAAGTACTTGGAAAGTCTGTTTAAAATTGTCAAGTAGCCAATATTTGTTTAACAAGATCTGATTATGAGTTATTAAATGGTAAGATGAAGAAAAGTTCACTATTTTAGGTACTATTGTACCTAAGGGGCCCAACAAACCCCTAATTGGAGTTATGGGATTCGATTCTTTTGCCACATTGTTATATTTCGAACCGTTGAATGGACCAACTCGAAAACAATTGAATGATGACAAAATTCTCAAAGATTGGCCTTCCTTATTTCGATTCAACAACGTACCAATAGTTCCTTGATGCTGGGTAACTAATGGAATCTTCACTTTGGAATAAAAAGGATTGATATTGGTGCGATCTAATCCATTATCAGGAATCAATCCCGAACCTGCCGTATCGTATCTTTTTCCGGTATATGAAATAGTAGACTTGACTAATTCAATTCTTATGAAATCACGAATCAGATCATTTGCCCTTACTTCAACAAAGGAAGCATGAACCTCTTCCATAGAACCGTTTTTTTCTTGGTCCCAATTCAATACTAAGCAAGTCCGAACTAATTGAATACTTGTGTGATAAATTCCTCGAATTGACTTTCCATTTCCATAAAGGATATAATTGACAACTCTAAGCTGGACATTTTCTTTTTCCTGCAAGAGATCTTGAGGGAAAAGTTTTGCTAAATTTATCCCATCAGCTATTTCATATGTGACTACGGGTCGAACCAAAACAAAATACTTTTTTTTGATAGGTGTGATCCGTTGGACATAGATCCCATTTTTCGATTTTGTTTTTGATTCCTTAGAATTTTTTTTTTCCGTTCCTGGTGGTATCAAAATGCCACTGTGTCTGGATATCTTATCTGTCTCTCCGGGAAAATGAATATCTCCAGAAAAGATTTTCAGTTCAATACTTTTTTTTTTTCTCTCCACTCGGACTAATCCACCTACTCGGCTTCTTGTATTTGTATTTAAAGCGAGTTGTGTATCTACTCCAATGATACTATTGTTCCGGACCATTATAGACGAAGATCCGGGTAAGATATGCACCTCTTCGGGAATAAAAAAAAACCGATCCACTTTCATTTGGTATTTCGGACTAAATTCTTTTGCTCCTCGATACTCAATCAAATCTTCTTTTTTTACTATTGAATCCATCTCCGCGGTCCCATATTTAGTAATTCCCGAACTCTTTCTTCTGTATCGTGGATCATCAAAATAAGCAAGAATACTATTTCTACGTAAAATACCATTTATGGGTATTTCAATCGAAATACCAAAAGAGGGTATTAATTCTTTCTCTCGTTCTTGATCGTATTGTAATGGGATGAGAAATCTATTTCTTCGTCTTTTCGCCAAGAAATCAGAATTCTCTTGGAGAATCGAAGGGTATATGAAATTCCAATGACCATTGGATATAATTCGATCAAGTCTTGAATAATCAAGAATTTCCCTCTCTTTTTTACGAGTACCAGAAGGATCCAACAATTTATGTTTTACTCGATCCTTAGTGATTGAGAGGTCAGAGCTATATCTTTCGTCGACAGAAAAAGAATGAACATTCATTTGATCTTGATCCTTGTGAAGCGAAAAAGACACTATACTGGATCTGCACGGACACCCCGCTAATACCCATAAATGACTTGTTTTTGGTAATAGATGAACATTACTATATGTATATTCAGGTGCGTGGTAGACATCAGTACTCCAGTGCATTTCTCCCTCTGATTCAGAATAAATATGTTTTCGAACCCTCTCTTTAAAATGAAAAGTAGACGTTCCGGCACGAATCTCGGCAATCACTTGTTCAGATTCTACATATTGATCATTTTGAACTAAAATCAAACTTTTTGGTGGAATATTCACACTATGTATAATATCCCGACTATCAATAGTTACATACAAGTCTATAGAACATAGAAAAGCAGGATGCCCATGGCGGGTACGTGTGGGATGAACCAAATACTCATTGAACTTTATTTTTCCATTAGAAGGAGCTCGTACATGTTCGGCAGTACCGCCTGTGAATACTCCACCCGT